ATAGCTAAGATCCGGTAGTTTCTTGAATTCCTATACATTATTTCTATTTATGTTATGTGAGCCCGCTTAGCTCAGAGGTTAGAGCATCGCATTTGTAATGCGATGGTCATCGGTTCGATTCCGATAGCCGGCTTTTTTCTCTATCGATTTTTTCCATGATTGGTAATCTTTCCTCCCCCTTTCTCCAAACGTTGAGTCACTAATCTATTATGGCATGGTAACTTGTAACTATGAAAAAAAGTTGATTAGAGCAATTAGATCTATATAGAACAAATCATAAAACAGAGCCTTAATTTCCTATATATACAAAAAATCCGGATATTGACACAATTCATTTCATTCTACTTTGTAATACTTCAGTAGATTTAGCTTTGCTTTGTTTATTCTTTAGTTTAGTTCAGTCTTAATTTAGATTTCTTCTGTAAAATGAAATTTCAATAAAATAAAAAGGAGTCTTTATGTCTCGTTACCGAGGACCTCGTTTCAAAAAAATACGCCGTCTGGGGACTTTACCGGGATTAACTAATAAAAGACCTAGATCCGGAAGTGATCTTAAAAACCCATTGCGTTCCGTGAAAAGGTCGCAATATCGTATTCGTCTAGAAGAAAAACAGAAATTGCGTTTTCATTATGGTCTGACAGAGCGACAATTACTTAGATATGTGCATATCGCTGGAAAAGCCAAAGGGTCAACAGGCCAGGTTTTACTACAACTACTTGAGATGCGTTTGGATAATATCCTTTTTCGATTGGGTATGGCTTCGACCATTCCTGGAGCCAGGCAATTGGTTAACCATAGACATATTTTAGTTAATGGTCGTATAGTGGATATACCAAGTTATCGCTGCAAACCTCGAGATATTATTACTACAAATGATAAACAAAGATCGAAAGCTCTGATTCAAAATTATATTGCTTCCTCCCCTCACGAGGAATTGCCAAACCATTTGACTATTGATTCATTCCAATATAAAGGATTAGTAAATCAAATAATAGATAGTAAATGGATCGGTTTAAAAATAAATGAGTTGTTAGTCGTAGAATATTATTCCCGTCAGACTTGAACCTAACAAACATAACAAAGAAAGGGAAAGGGGTTCAAACAATTATGTCCTCTTTTCAACGAAGTAAATAGATCTAAGGGCCTTGAATCCACATTTTTCTCATTCACCTATCGCAAATTGATCCGCAGTAGGATTTTTTTTTTCTTTTTTGCTCTTTTCCGCGATATTTGTATTTTACGTACTCGTACGGAAGAAATGTAATTAGGAATGGAGATTCTCTATCAAAAAAAAAAAAAAAGCTGTTGGAATAATGATATGAATTGTTATTTGATTTGATATATTGCGGTCGGTAACGCTGGTGAATTAACAGAAACGGAAAGAGAGGGATTCGAACCCTCGGTAAACAAAAAGCCTACATAGCAGTTCCAATGCTACGCCTTGAACCACTCGGCCATCTCTCCTACATAATCTTATTATTGACCAGAAACCGAGTGAATAGCGAGTTATTCATATTATTTTATTGCAGTACAGGCACGACCAATCAACGGCTTCATAGAAATAAAAAATTCCTTTCAAATTTGATATTTATCAACAACAACTTCTCTTATCATCTACCCCATGGATCTATTACAAATTCATGAATCGTACCGTGGATTTTTCTATTTCATTTCAATTGTATAATGTCCATCCCTTTTCCCTCTTGGATCATAAACAAATCCAAATTTCTCGAGTTTAAGTTATAAGAATCTATAGTAAAATAAAGTTTTTAGTTATTCAACTTAGATGAAATGAAGTAATAGCTCCGCTCATTTGTACGAAATTTATATGAAATTCAATCTGATTCAAAAGTCTTTTATCTCTCTTTGTCTGATTCTGATAAAGGGTACAATTTGAGCGGAAGGTACACATCTTTTTTTTTTTTAGAATTTTTCCGTTTTTATGTTATTTTGTACTGTACAATTCCCTTGTTTGTGGGAGCATTTTCCCCGAACCGAAGGAGTAATGAGAAGAATTATAGAATGGATTGCGAATTATGCCTAGATCTCGGATAAATGGAAATTTTATTGATAAGACCTCTTCAATTATAGCCAATATTTTATTACGAATAATTCCGACAACTTCAGGAGAAAAAAAGGCATTTACCTATTACAGAGATGGTGTGATTTGATTCTTTTTTCTTGTTTTTTTTTTAGCCCTCACTTCCGTCTTACGAGAAAAAGACGCGGTTCGGAATAGAAAGAACCAAATTCTTGAAATAAAGCTACGCTTAGTGAAGGTAAAGTTTGGAGATAGAACAACTCCTTCTGTCGTGTATCCTCGATTGATCCAGCCTCAGATACTTTAATTGGCAATTGTCGATTTTAGTATTGAACGAAGGGTTACATCTATAGGTTCTGTATTGCGGGTCAATCCTACTCCACTAATACCAATAGGCGGCATAGGGGAAAAAGCACTACACTAGGAATCAACAACACGAAAACTTTGTTATAAATTAC